GCATTTATGCATCTTTTGAAGAGAGGTCCTCAAACAAGGAATTTGTTTGAGAAAATGGCCCTTATGTATCTTCTGAAGAGGTGTGACGAAGCTGTTCATAAGGGCCTATCCGTGAGGGGTTTTGCAGATGTATTCGACCGTGCCCGAGTGGAAGGCGGCAACTTAATCGATCAAAATTTACAAAGAATTTCAAAAACTCCGATGGCTTGGCAAACGGCAAAAATTGCCGTTGCCTGCCGATCGATCGAGGCCTTCCACCAAGAAAACATGGACGACTTCAGATATACTGCGGAGCTTGGATATTGGACAGGTGCTCTCGAACGTTTACGACAACTCGAAAAAGAGGAAAATTCAGAGTCCGATTAAGAACACGGACTTGCAGAACTCTATTTATTATTTAATCGATATTTTAGTATAATAGAATATCGATTAAATAATAATAAGAGGTACAAATAGTAAATCGAGGTACACATTCTATGACAATTCTTAACTTTCCCTCTTTTTTGGTACCTTTAGTAGGCCTAGTCTTTCCGGCAATCACAATGGCGTCTTTATTTCTTTATGTTCAAAAAAATAAGATTGTTTAGAACCGATGGGATAAAATCTCACTCGTTTGGTTTTAGACTTCTATAATAACGCCGGTATTAGTGAAAGATGGTATAAGCAGCTTCCGTCGAAAAACTCTTATATCTGCAGAACCACGATATATGGGTAAATGGAGTATGTGGCTATCTTTCTTTAGTGGGGTCGTACGAAGGATATGTTATTAGTTTAGATCTAATCAATTTAATGAATTATTCCTTAATGAATTACTCTTATTACTCTTAAAAGTTCCTATCAAACTAGTGCTAGTTGATGAGAGTTACTTCGGAAACAGAAAGACTAAAGTCAAATTCATTTGGGATATTCTCTCAATTCCAAGAAACTGAAACCAGATCAAGTATGAGTTGTCGATCAGAACATATATGGATAGAACCTATAACGGGATCTCGAAAAACAAGTAATTTCTGCTGGACTGTTATCCTTTTTTTAGGTTCATTAGGATTTTTGTTGGTTGGAACTTCCAGTTATCTTGGTAGAACTTGGATATCTTTATTTCCGTTTCAGCAAATTGTTTTTTTTCCACAAGGGATTGTGATGTCTTTCTATGGGATCGCGGGTCTTTTTATTAGCTCCTATTTATGGTGCACAATTTCTTGGAATGTAGGTAGTGGTTATGATCGATTCGATCGAAAAGAAGGAATCGTTTGTATCTTTCGTTGGGGATTTCCCGGAAAAAATCGGCGTATCTTTCTCCGATTCCTTATAAAAGATATTCAGTCCGTCCGAATAGAAGTTAAAGAGGGTCTTTATGCTCGTCGTGTCCTTTATATGGATATCCGAGGACAGGGAGCCCTTCCATTGACTCGTACTGATGAGAATTTGACTGCGTGGGAAATTGAACAAAAAGCTGCGAAATTGGCCTATTTCTTGCGTGTACCCATTGAAGTCTTTTGAGAACTGTGAGAAAATTTCTCGGCAGGAGGGGAAAAACTCACGAATCCTCTGTTTCTATCACGAATTTCTATAACATAACTAAACTGAGGTTTATTCCGAACATGGATTCGAGCTAAAGTCGGCGTATAAGGGAGAAGTAGAAAACAAAACGCTTTTTGTTTTGGGGTCTTTTATAGGTATGTAAATCTACACAATTCAATAATAACAAGAAGTAACAAATTGAAATAATAGATTTCTCGCATACTCAACCATTTAGAAAAAAACTTTCCCAGTTTCTATTTTCTATTTTAAGTCCAATATCTATAAATCAAAATAGAAAAATCCAGACTTGGTGAAATTGAAACTTTAGATTCAGATAGATCGTATGTAAAATTTTTTTTTCAATCGACACGCCTTAATTTATCTGTTTTTGTGCTCCTTACTGTCCAAACAATTGGATCCCTTATAACGATTAAGGATAACTAGCCAATTCCTGCTTTGGTTTGCTGCTCATTTTTGATCATCACAAGATTCTTCAGAAACTTCCCTTAATTATTCGCTCCCTGACTCCTAAGAGTCAGTGAAATTTTTCGAAATATTAGAGGGCCTCGAGTCGACGACTGAGAGGGTTCATTAACAATTCATAGATGAAAAAATGGCAAAAAAGAAAGCATTCACTCCTCTTTTATATCTTGCATCTATAGTCTTTTTGCCCCGGTCTCTTTCTCTCTTATTTAATAAAAGTCTAGAATCTTGGGTTACTAATTGGTGGAATACTGCGCAATCCGAAACTTTTTTGAACGAGATTGAAGAAAAGAGTATTCTCGAAAAATTCATAGAATTAGACGAACTTCTCCTCTTGGACGAAATGATCAAGGAATACGCGGAAACACCTCTCCAAAACCTTCGTATAGGAATCCAGAACGAAACAATCCAATTAATCAAGATGCACAACGAGGATCGTATTCATACGATTTTGTACTTATCGACAAATTTCATCTCTTTCCTTATTCTAAGTGGTTATTCTATTTTGGGTAATAAAGAACTTGGGATTCTTAACTCGTGGACTCAGGAATTCCTATATAACTTAAGTGACACAACAAAAGCGCTTTCTATTCTTTTATTAGCAGATTTATGTCTCGGATTTCATTCGACCCGTGGTTGGGAACTACTAATTAGCTCTGTCTACAAAGATTTTGGGTTTGTCCATAATGATCAAATTATATCTTGTCTTGTTTGTATTCTTCCAGTCATTCTCGATAGCATTTTTAAATATTGGGTTTTCTATTATTTAAATCGTCTATCTCCGTCACTTGTAGTGATTTATCATTCAATAAGTGAAAAATGATCTATGAATATGAAATTCATCGAATTCGAATGTTTTTTACTTTGTAGTTGTACATAAGGAAAGCATTGCAAATCGTCCTTACTTTTTCTATTTCGATGAACCCGGGGGATTGATCCTATAGATTATTCCCATAACAATATTCCAGTCAATAGCAAAATCGTGGATAGGAAACTCGATTAGTAACCTACTCAATTTATTGTAGAAATTTTCCGTATCACTGATTGGACTATGCAAACTAGAAATACTTTTTCTTGGCTAAAGGAACGGATTACTCGATCCATTTCCGTATCGCTCATGCTATATATGCTAACTCGGACATCTATTTCAAGTGCCTATCCCATTTTTGCCCAGCAGGGTTATGAAAATCCGCGCGAAGCGACCGGGCGTATTGTATGCGCCAATTGTCATTTGGCTAATAAGCCTGTGGATATTGAGGTTCCACAAGCGGTACTTCCCGATACTGTATTTGAGGCAGTTGTTCGAATTCCTTATGATATGCAACTGAAACAAGTTCTTGCTAATGGTAAAAAGGGCACTTTGAATGTCGGGGCTGTTCTTATTTTACCAGAGGGGTTTGAATTAGCCCCTCCCAATCGTATTTCCCCCGAGATGAAAGAAAAGGTAGGCAATCTGTCTTTTCAGAGCTATCGCCCCAATAAAAAAAATATTCTTGTCATAGGCCCTGTTCCCGGTCAGAACTATAGTGAAATCACCTTTCCTATTCTTTCTCCAGACCCCGCTACTAAGAAAGATAGTCACTTCTTAAAATATCCTATATATGTCGGCGGAAACAGGGGAAGAGGTCAGATTTATCCCGACGGGAGCAAGAGTAACAATACAGTTTATAATGCTACAGCAGCCGGTATAGTAAGTAAAATCATACGAAAAGAAAAGGGGGGATACGAAGTAACCATAACGGATGCATCGGATGGACGTCTAGTGGTTGATATTATCCCCCCAGGGCCGGAACTTCTCGTTTCAGAAGGCGAATCTATCAAATTGGATCAACCGTTGACGAGTAACCCTAATGTGGGCGGATTTGGTCAAGGAGATGCAGAAATTGTACTTCAAGATCTATTCCGTGTCCGAGGTCTTTTGCTCTTCTTCGCCGCTGTTATTTTGGCACAAATCTTTTTGGTTCTTAAAAAGAAGCAGTTCGAGAAGGTTCAATTGTCCGAAATGAATTTCTAGACGCGCGAATTTTTCAACATCAAGTTCGTAAAAAGACTCAAACTCATTTTATCCCTTAGCGATGAAAAAAATGAAATGCTAAAAAGACCTTAGCTTGTTTATCCTTTTTCTATGAGATGACAGGAAGTCCTTCTACCGCATTCCTAATCCTAGTATGTAGATTGTGAAGAAGACTGTTTGACTTGACCCCGCCTTTCTTGGTTTTTTTATCCAAATTGGGGCGGTGCGACTATCTTACTATTCGAAGATTTAAATGTCCGAAAATACATCAATACATAAGTAAGCGAGAAATTGCAGGGAAAATGAGGGGAACAAATAATTCTAGGAGAGGTTCTTCGTCTTTCTAGTCTTCGACACAAGAAAAGGAAGTTTCTACACCCCTTTCTTGTGTCGAAATAAGACGGATTCGTGATTCTGTTCGTCAAAGATTTCCAGTCTTAGTTTCTATTTTTCGAGGTGTACCAAAACTTTTTTTTAGATTTCTATTTATTGCGTCTCTACTTAATTCTATAATTTTCTATAATTTCTAATCGAATCAAGTGGTGGACCAAGAAAAAAGAGGGGTGAATTTTTTGAGTAAATAGAACTTCTTCAATGAACTTCGAATAAATGACTTGGGATGAGATACTCTAAACAATAGAATAAAGGTTGATTCGTATAGAAAGAATTTGATGAAATAGAATCGATCGAATCTATAGAAATATATAGATTATTTTTTCCATGGAATGGAGCGCTTCCGTCTTTCTTCTCACTTTATTGAAAAGTATTGATAGATACTATCGAGCAAGAGGTGTTCTAAATCAATCGCCGAAATTCCTTTTTCAAAAACATCGGCAGAAAAAATAGAATGGAGCCTTTTGAAACAGCAGAAAACTCTGTTATCCTTTAGACTTCGAACTCGTAAGAACTCAACGGGATTCCCTTCTTTCTTTGTCTCATTTGAGGCCCGTTGAGTTCTTACGCTTTCATGTCGACAACTCAATTC